TTCAGAGTTCCCAGAGCTCCCCGTAAGGCTTGTTGTAACACCCGCTGTTGGACTTGATGAATCGCCCTTTGTTGTTCAAACTGAATGGTTTCATTTTTGTAATTTTCTAATTGTTCCAAAGTTGTATAAATTGAATTAATTAAATTCAATTTTTCTCGTTCTATCTCAGAATAACCATTCACTCGAAACCGATCTGCTTCCGTTTCTACTTTCCTTAAACGGGCCCGGGCTTTTTCCAGCTGTTCAACGGCTCCTTCCCGCAGTTCTTCTGAATTTCGAATAGTTCTCAAGATTCTCTGTTTTCGATTATCTAATAAATCACTTAATGAAAGTAGATTCTCTTTCCATTCATTTCAAAATGTCTATGATCTCTTCCCGAACCAAACATGAATCTTTCAATTCATTTGGCTCTCACACTCAATTCCTTATAGGAAATTTACCTATCTTTATTATGGAATGAGCCTATCCTCTTTTCTCTATTTCTAATTCTAAAAATCTTGAAAATGATTACCAATACCCAAAATATTTGGAGGACTCTTCTGACCAAACAAATAATTGTCAGCAAAGTTGTTTTTTTTTCTTCAAGTCCAAAGAATTATGATTAATTTATACGTAGGTCATCGATTCCGCATTGTATAAAAGGAGGTGTTAACCAATTTTTCATCGTAAAGAGAATTCAAGCCATTTTATCGACATGAGTGTTCTATATCGAAAAAATTCCAACAATTGCATTTTTTGAAACCATTTCCGTATTAACATAGTGGTAGAAAGAGTACTACACTGCATCTAAACTTCAAACTAGTTAGCTTTAACCATGGTAATGTTCCAAAATTCTTGGTTGATAGAGAATCAAAGTAGATTTACCAATGAATCACGAAATGCTATGGTTCTTAACTATTTTTTTTCTTAATTTATTAAGAAGTCATTCGCGGGATCATGCACATTTTCCTAGTTATAATGTGCAGTTGGTTGGATCCAATCTATTCTTTGAAATAAACAACTCGCACACACTCCCTTTCCAAAAAAAATCAATACACCTAGCACTACACTTAGATTTATTAGATTTGTTGCAAAAATATCGGTATCAAACCCGAAACTTCCAGCGGATGGCCAGTAACTCAAGCAAAGAAAAGAATCGGTTATATTTTTCATATGATCGCATCTCCTCTTATGGATAGACTAATTTTCTTTCTACGATTCCTATTTTTCGATTTTTTATTCGTTTTTTTTATATGATATTTAATAGTATTATATTTATTTATATTTATAGTATTATATTTATTTATATTTATTTTTATATAATTTATATAATAAAAAATTTATATAATTATTATATAAATTATATAAAAATAAATAATAGAATTTCCATTTCTTACTAATAATTAATATTAATTATTAGTAAGAATATTAATATAATTTAAGAAGAAGATTCTATAATTATAATATTAGAGAATATAGAATATATTTTTTAATAAATATATTCTATATTTTAAATTGGTTAGTCAATTGAAAGATTCCCCATAAGAATGATACTTATTAGAATTCGATACTAGTTCTTATGTCAATTGCAAAATTTCTAGTTGTTTTCAACACTTTCTAAAAACTTTCTAAATAAAAAAAAGGGGGAAGGTTCATTGGACTAAAAAATGGAAGGAAGAAGGCGAATCAGTATGTTAATCCCTCACCCCATAAATCTGTCCTCCCCCCGTGTTCTTGTCCGAATGAAGAAAAAATTGTAGGAGTGAAATCTTAATATAATTTCAAAAAAAAGCAAGAGCAGCAAAGAAAGTCCAAAGAATATGTATCTTTATTTTTCTATTTTTTAAAAAAGATTAAACAAAAGGATTCGCAAATAAAAGCGCTAATGCTACAACCAGCCCATAAATAGTTAAAGCTTCCATAAAAGCCAGACTAAGTAATAAAGTACCCCGTATTTTGTCCTCTGCTTCCGGTTGTCTCGCAATCCCTTCTACAGCTTGCCCTGCAGCTGTGCCTTGACCAACTCCAGGTCCAATCGAAGCAAGCCCGACGGCCAACCCAGCAGCAATAACAGAAGCAGCAGAAATAATTGGATTCATGATAAGTTTCTCCTATTCCAAATAAAATAAAGAAAAAAAATAGTTAATAATATAATCAACCAAGAAATTTTGAATTTCTTATTTCATTCTTCCTATTTATCTTTATCTAGTCGAAGTGTAATTCAAAATTTCAAACAGAATTACTTCGATTTTTCTTTTCGTTTCTACCCATGTAGTTTTTTGTAAATACATATCATTTTTGTTCTTATCTTAAATTTTCGAACCTTTCTTTAAATTCTTCGTTCTTTCTTTTTCTTTATTTCATTTTTTTAGTCATTCCATAATTCAATTCACAATTACAACAGATGAAAGAGAAGGGCTTTGTTTTTTGAATCCCATCTAATTTTAGAGTAGTCGCAGGGCAATCTTAGATATATAGTCATATATAACTAGTGAATATCTAATATGACATATACACGTGTTTCTTCCATACCGTAAACCAATTAGTTGTGTCTTAGATTCAATCGGATTCAAGAATCATTCTTTGAAACCTCCAAAAAACAAAGAGTTGTCTTATAGCGATTAGATTATATATACACCTAGTTCGACCCCCTCGCCCTACCCTATTTTTTTCCCCGGTAATTTAATAAAATTTATTATTATCTTACACTAAATCATATACTTATTTTATTTATACCTTATCCTTATTGCATCTTTTTTTTTGGGGGGGGGGGGGGGGGATTGCGGATAATCCTTTTGATTCTTATTTAAATTTTTCAAAATTTCTTTCTATTTTTTTATTGATGTTCCTTAAGTAGATTATCGCGAGCCGCACATACGGCTAAACTAAAAAAAAGACTATTTCGATAACTAGTCAATGATGTCCTTCCATGGATTCACCTATATAAGCCGCAGCTAAAGTAGCAAAAATAAGAGCTTGAATACCGCTTGTAAATAATCCAAGGAACATAACAGGTATAGGAACTACTAAAGGTACTAACGAAACAAGAACAACAACTACTAATTCATCAGCTAATATATTTCCGAAAAGTCGAAAACTAAGCGATAAGGGTTTTGTGAAATCTTCTAAGATGTTAATCGGTAAAAGGATTGGAGTTGGTTGGATATATTTACCAAAATAAGCCAATCCTTTTTTTGAAATGCCCGCATAGAAATATGCTACTGACGTAAGTAAAGCTAATGCAACAGTAGTATTTATATCATTTGTGGGTGCAGCTAATTCTCCATGAGGTAACTTTATAATTTTCCAAGGCAAAAGAGCCCCTGACCAATTCGAAACAAAAATAAATAGAAACAGAGTTCCAATAAATGGAACCCACGGACCATATTCTTCTCCAATCTGAGTTTTACTCACGTCTCGAATGAATTCAAGGACATATTCAAAGAAATTCTGACCGGAAGTAGGAATAGTTTGCGGATTTCGAACAACTAGAATGGTTGAAACTAATAAGATAGCAATTACAACCCAAGAGGTAATAAGTACTTGAGCATGCACTTGAAAATCCCCTATTTGCCAATAGAAATGTTGACCTACTTCCACAGCAGATATATCGTATAATCTGTTTAATGTGTTCATGGAACATAATAGAACATTCATATTGCCCTGCCCTCTAAAATAAAAAAAATATATAACTTGAAAGGGAATTATTTTGATTCAACCATTTCCTTTTTGACTTTCATTTTCTATTTTGAATACCTACTCATCCCATAATATTTCTGTTTGTTTCTTTTTGCACAATTTTGTAATGGTATAATAACCGATTACATAAATCTATGAACCCCCAATCTAAAAATTTATTTATCTTATTATTAATCAATAATTTTGTATATAGCTAGAACGACCCTCACAAATTGCAAATACCAATTTGTTAAGAATGAATCGGATTGAAGCTATAGCATCATCATTAGCTGGAATCGAAATATCTGCGAGATCTGGGTCACAATTTGTATCAATTAAACAAATCGTTGGAATTCCCAAAGTGATACATTCTCGAAGAGCCGTATATTCTTCTTGCTGATCAACGATTATTACAATATCGGGTAACCCCGTCATATATTTTATGCCGCCCAGATATGTTTCCAAATGAGATAATTGTCTCTTCAACATAGCGGCATCTCTTTTTGGAAGACGGTTGAGTTTCCCCGTCTTTTGCTCCGTTCTCAAGTCCCTGAACTTACGAAGTCTCGTTTCGGTAGTATACCAATTCGTTAACATACCACCGAGCCATTTTTTATTAACATAATGACATCGAGCTCTTATTGCAGCCCGTGTTACTGAATCGGCTGCTTTTTTTTTGGTACCAACAATTAAGAATTGTTTTCCTCTGCTTGCCGCATCAAAAACCAAATCACAAGCTTCTGATAAAAAACGAGCAGTTCGAGTAAGATTTGTAATATGAATACCTTTACGCTTTGCGGATATATAAGGTGCCATTCGAGGATTCCATTTCCTAGTATCATGGCCAAAATGAACTCCTGCTTCCATCATCTCTTCAAAAGTTATGTTCCAATATCTTTTTGTCATTTATCCCCACACTTTTTTTTTTTTTTTTTTAATTGAAAAAAAAAAGAAACCTGGTATCCTGAAATAGAAATAAATAATTGTTCCGACGGAACCTTCTCTTTTATTGAAGATTGGCCATTAATACATAATCAGGCCATTCATTTTTTTCTATTTATTATGATTTTATTATTTATTATACTTACTTTATTACCAAATCAAATGACTGCATTTAAAGGGATGAATCTAATCTGCTTTTAGGAAGCATGAAATCCTAGATTTCTAATGTATCACATAAATTCTTTGAAATGAAAAAAAATCAAATAATTTTTTTGTGATGGAACAAAAGATTTCTAATTTCTACTTCGAACAAATTCTTTTTTTTTTCCAAGGTAATCTTGTTATGTTGCCTTGACCGCGAACGGTGCATTATTCTTTTGAATCCGGTACCAACGGGTATCATTCCCCCTAAAACAACATTCTCTTTAAGACCTTTCAACCAATCGATACGACCCCGAAGAGCGGCTTTTGCTAAAACTCTAGCGGTTTCTTGAAAACTCGCTTCGGATATGAAACTTTGAGTATTCAGAGATGTTTTTGTTATTCCCAATAATAAAGCTCGGTAACAAATAGCTTCTTCCAAGGCACGCCCCGTTCGTTCGGCTCGCAATAATCCAATTAGTTCGCCAGGTAAAAATACATTAGACATTCCATCTTCTGAAACCAAGACTTTGGATGTTATTTGACGCACAATAATTTCTATATGTCTATTATGGATGTGTACTCCCTGGGATCGATAAACCTTTTGGATTTTATTAACCAAAGAAATACGACTTTGCGCGATAGTTAGCTCAGCACCAATCAAGAATCCCCAAGGAATGCCGAGAATTCTTGTTATACACTCGTTCCAAGCATCAATTCTTTTTTCTAGATTCATCGATATTGAATCAATCGAACGTATTTCTAATATCTGTTCCACTTTTGGAAGACCTTGTGTTATATCACCTGATCTCGATTTTTCATATATAAATGTAACGAATATATCTCCTTCATAAAGGATTTCTCCATAATGGCCATGAATGGTTGCTCCTGGAGTTGCCAAATAAGGGTTAGCCGATCTTATTATTACAGAATCCATTTGAACAGTTAGAACTTGACCCGATTTTAGTTTTAGGTGTGGTCCATTTTTCGTTTGAGCTATGCATATATTTTCACAAATAAATTGTCCAAGACTAATTATTGTAAACGTTTTTTCACAATAATTATGATGGAGAAAATACCAATTCAAATGGAATGGATTTAAAACAATGTTATTGTATAGATCGGGTTTAATAATTTTCTCATTTTCGTCCATTAAATAATATTTAATTACTTGAAAAGTTTCCTTGAATTTGTCAAGTTGCAAATTTTTAGTTATTGAGATCTGATTATGAGTTATTGAACGATAAAAGGAATAAAAATTTGCAATTTGAAGGGCTATTCCTAAAGGGCCTAACGAATTCTTAATTGGAATTATAGAATCTTTTTTAAATTTATTAATTCCTTTTCTTATCCCTATCCCATTGTGATATTTTACGTTGTTGAATGGTCTCATTTGAAAACAATTAGATGATGACAAAATTATCAAAGATCGGCATTCCTTATTTCTATTCAACAACATACGAATAGTTCCTTGATTTTGGCTATGTGATTGTTGAATTTTTGCCTTGGAATGAATAGATAAAAATGGATTGATATTGATCCGATCCGATTCATTATCTGAGATACATCCTAAACCAGATGAGTCATTCCTTTTTCTGATATATGAAGTATGAGATTTCACTAAGTCAATTCTTAGGAAATACTCAATCAAACCATTTGTACTTACTTCAACAAAGGAAGCGAGGGCCTCCTCAATAGAAGAACTTTTTTTGTCTTGATCCCAATTCAAGACTAAACAAGTCCGAACTAATTGAATCCTTGTGTTGGAAATTCCCCGAATGGATTTTCCATTTCCATAAAGAATATAATTGAGAACTTTAAGTTCCAGATTATCCCTTTCCTGGAACAGATCTTGGGGAAAAAGTTTTACAAAATGGATACTGTCCGGTATTTCATATAGAATTACAGGTCGAACCAAAACAAAATACTTTTTCTTGGTAGTTGCGATCCATTGGACATAGGTCCAATTGTTCATTTTTTTCGATTCCTTCCATTTTTTTTTTACCGTTCCGGGTGGTATCAAGATGGCACTGTGTCGGGATATCTTATCCATCTCTCCGGGAAAATGGATATTTCCAGAAAAGATTTTTAATTCCATTTTTTTTTTTTTCTTTTCTAATCGGACCAATCCACCTACTCGACTTCTTATATTGAAAGTGATTGGTGTTCCTATTCCAACGAGACTATTATTCCGTACCATTATGGAAGAAGATTCGGGTAAAATATGCACTTCTTCGGGAATAAAAAAAAATCGATCTACTTTGATTTGAGATTTTGGCTTTAATTCTTTGATTCCTCGATACTCAATTAAATCTTCTTTTTGAAAAATAGAATGAATTCCTATAGTTCTATATTTAGTAATTCCCGAATTCTGTCTTCTGTATTGAGGATCATCGAAATAAGCAAAAATACTATTTCTTTGAAAAATACCATTGATAGGTATTTCAATCGAGACATCGGAAGGGGGCATTCGTTCGTTCTTTCGTTCTTGAATCGGTTGGAATGGAAATGGAATAAGAAATCTATTTCTTCGCCTTTTTGCCAATAAAGAAAAAGTATCATGAAAAATAGCAGGATACATCAAATGACAATGATCCGTACATATGATTTTATTAAATATGGAATAATCGGTAATCCCCCTTTCTTTTGTACCAAAAGTATTGAAACTAAATAATTTATGTTTTACTTGATCATTACTTTCTAAAGGGTTAGAAATATTTATTTTTCCGGTAGAAAGAGAATGGATGTGAATTTGATCTT